CAATTATATATAATATTTATCATTTTGTCCCAAAGAATTCTCTTTGAACCTCGTTTATCAAATGAATTAATTAAGTCAAAATTGATTAATGATGAATAAACAGGTTTATATAAAAAGAAGGCTATAAATATTCCCCCCAAAGCTATACTAACAGAAAAAATTGCATTTATCACAAATTCATACCAATCTAGAGAATTATGCAAATTTGCATGTAAAAGATTTATAGATGGAGTTAACCATTTAGTTAATATATCCAAATCCATTCCTTCTTGATTGACCGGAATTCCTATGAATCCAATGAAGAAAGTAAACAGAATTAATACAATCAGAGGAAATAACATAGTATTGTCCGATTCATGAGGATATGAAGAAATAGTCTTATTGTCAAAATCAGTAATAGTAATAAAAGATTGTATCATTTTTTTAAAATTTCCATCAATTTGATGTGGTTTTTTCATTTTTGAAAAAAAAGAAGCCCTTTCCTTATTATTATTATTCATTAGTAATAAGGTTAATAAACCAAAATTTTTATTAAGCGTTTGGAGTCCTTCTTTACCCCATAGAGATATTGAATAGAAGGAACTACTTTTTTTTCCACTGTAATTTTTACAATAAATGTTTAAATGACCCTCAAAAGTAAGTAAATAAATGCGAAACATATAAAATGCGGTTAATCCGGCTGTAAAATAAGCTATTATTGCGAAAATCGGCGAGTACGCCCAACTATCATTAAGAATTTCATCTTTGGACCAAAAACAAGCAAGAGGCGGAATACCACAAAGAGAAAGTGTACCAATTAAAAAAGAAGTTCTTGTAATTGGCACATGTCTTGTTAACCCTCCCATAAGAACCATATTCTGACTTTTATCTGGGGAATATCCAACAATAGCTTCCATTGAATGAATAATGGATCCGGATCCCAAAAACAATAATGCTTTTGAATAAGCATGAGTAATCAAATGAAATAAAGCAGCTCGGTAAGAACCCATACCTAGAGCTAACATCATATAGCCCAATTGAGACATTGTCGAATAAGCTAAACTTCTCTTAATATCTTTTTGAGCAAGAGCTAAAGTAGCTCCTAATAGTACTGTTATTATGCCTATAAACGATATTACATTCATTATATAAGGTATAACTATGAAAAGAGGAAGAAGTCGAGCAACTAGAAAAATCCCCGCAGCTACCATGGTAGCTGCATGTATGAGAGCTGAAATAGGAGTAGGCCCCTCCATCGCATCAGGTAACCATACATGAAGAGGAAATTGAGCGGATTTAGCAACTGGACCAGCAAATAAGAACAAAGTACATAAAATACAAAATAAAAAATGGATCTCATTCTTATTAATTAAGTTATTGAATATTTCAAACAAATCCCCAAACTCGAAACTGCCTGTTATCCAATAAAGACCTAAAATTCCTAATAATAACCCAAAATCCCCTACACGATTAGTCACAAACGCTTTTTGACACGCATTTGCAGCAATAGGTCGTGTGAACCAAAAACCTATTAATAGATACGAGCACATTCCAACTAATTCCCAAAAAATATAAATTTGTATCAAATTTGAACTAGTAACTAATCCCAACATGGAAGTATTGAAAAAACTCATATAAGCAAAAAATCTCAAATATCCCTGATCATGAGACATATAATTATCACTATAAATAAGAACCAGAATTGCAACAGTAGTGATTAACATTGACATAATAGAAGTAAGTGGATCAATCAAATAACCGAATTCTAAAGAAAAATCATTATTAATAGTCCAAGACCATACATATTGATAAATCAAATTGCTATTTATTTGTTGAATAGACAGCCTCATAGAAAAAAGAAGAACTATACTTAAGAGCGAAATACTAGAAAAAGCCCATATGCGTCGAAGATTTTTTGTTGCCGTCGGAAAAAAGAGAAGTCCCACTCCTATTAACAAAGGAACTGGAAGTGGAATAAAGGGTATGATCCATGCATATTGGTATATATGTTCCATAATAGAATAGAAAATTTTTAATTAATTTCATTTTTTGTTTTGGTTTACAATTCACCGGTTCTTGCCTCTTTTGAAAGAAGTCAATAAAAAAATCACGATATTTAAATAATAATAATAACTTAAATAGAATTTTTAAATTTCTTACTATTTAAACATATATTAAATTATTTAACATTTTTGATTTGAATATTCAAATCAAGAAGTTATAGAAGTTATAATTGGTCAAATAATCCATTTGTTAGTGAAAGTGAATACTTATTTAGGTAGTAACTAAATGTAAACTATTGAAGCCTATGAAGTAGGAAGAGAAAATAACTAAAAAGTCTACTTTCATTAAAAATTCTATTCATTAAAAATTCTACTTTCATTTAAGTTATTTATAATACATATATATAGAATAAAAGAGAAAAATTTAGACTCAAAAAATACTATGAATCATATAAAGATCTAATAAAATTCTAATAAAATTAAGAATGATACAAAAAAAGAGGAACTAGTTATTTTAATTAGTTTTTTTTTTATTAGTTTATTCAGAATTATTAACTAGTTTTACGCAAAAATTTTTTATTTTATTGTCTTCTATTCCAAACAAAAACATATATATATATAAATATTCTATTTTGTATAGTTATAGATTTTTTATAGAAAAGGATATCTATTACTTTACTTTCTATTTTACATAACATAGAATGTTAAATAAAAAAAAATGACTAATAAGCAAATAGCAAATTAATTGAAAATTTATGGGTTTTTAGTGGAAAAAAAAAAATTCAAGTTTTTCAATTAAGATTAACTAAGAGTTGAGTTTTTAAACTCTTCGATGTGATTTATTACGTACATATAAATTAAATGCAACACAGAAAAAATAGATAAAGATATAAGTATAAGTCGAAATTTTGATTCATTATGAAAATATTATTTTTATTAATATTAATCAATTTCGTACGAATTTTTTTTTTTTTTTATTATATTCCTATAGAATATAGAATATTTTGTTTCTCCTAATCTAATACGAGAAGTGACTTTAGTAGAAAAATATTGCATATATTTATAATTAGATTTTGTTTTTCTATTTTGTTAAAAGTTTAATGAAGAAGATATCGTGTGGAAACTAAATTCATAGATAATGAATAGGAAACAAAGATTCGTTTGACTAATAGATGTCTTTCACATCCAACTATAACAATGAGTAATCAATTCAATTTTATTTGAAATGGCAGTTCCAAAAAAACGTACCTCTTTTTCTAAAACGCGTATTCGTAAAAATAATTGGAAAAAAAAAGGATATTGGGCAGCGTTAAAAGCTCTTTCGTTAGGAAAATCTCTTTCTACCGGGAATTCTAAAAGTTTTTTTGTACGAAAAATAAGTAATTAAACCTTGGAATAATAGAAATCGGCCTAACTCACAAAAATGGTATAACAAATTAAAAATGAATTTATTTTGAATCTAAAATCTAGAAAAGAAAATATTGCAATTGAAATATGGAACTAATGCTTTGCATTCATTAAATTCATTTTGATTGGAACTTTATTTTTATTTTCTTATTATGTACAATAAGAACTATTCTGTTATTAAGAACTATTCTGTTATGTTGACCATAAAAAAAGTGCTTTTTTTTTTGAATTTGAAAATATATAGATAGATATAGAGAGAGGATTTCATCACCTTTCTTTTTTAGTATATTTTGTTTTGTCACAACAAAATATGCCAAAGTTTTAGTATCTATTTATAGATACTAAAACTTTGGCATATCTATAAATTGGATATCTGTAAAAAGGCAAATAGAAAATATTTAGTTTAAACCTTTAACTCTCGCAATCATTATTTCTCGGAATTGCTGTATATTCGCCCGTTTCAAATCCATGCAAAAGGCCCTTTCTTTATTCGATTTAGTATTCTATAATATTGAATTAAATATTATATGCGAAGAATTTTCTTTTTTGCTTTGGAAATACATTTCAATAGAGATCCCATTTTTTTTTTTTATTACATATGCGGTTCAATTATTAATGGTTTGTTGAAACTTAAGATAACTTATAGACACAATAAAAATCCTACCGATTGGATATAAAACTATGCATTTACATAAAAAAAGCCCTTCGATGCGGTGTTGAAATTGTGAGTCAAAAAATATTCTTTTTTTTTTTCTTTATTGACAACATCAATCTATTTTTTTGTTATTTTTGAAATAAGCTAAAAAATTTTCTTTTTTTAATACTAAAAATGAACTAAAAATGAGAAAGAACTTTATTGAGGTCTATCTCGAGATGAGATAGAGAATGTTCTAGTTACAAGCATTACATTTCAAGAAAACAAAAACTACACAAAAATCCATTGAAAAATGAAAGTGATACCATAAAATTAACTTGAAATAAGTAGTATATAATAATATTATTAGTATGAAAACAAAATGTTTCAATTTTGATTTGTGAATGCTTTTTTATTCATTAATTTGACTAGTTTCTAATTACTAAAATTACTAAAATAAAAAATAAATATTAGATTGAATTAACCCCTTCAATCTCGACGATTAACTAAAAACAGGCTATTATTATTTTAAACAAGCCGCTATGGTGAAATTGGTAGACACGCTGCTCTTAGGAAGCAGTGCAAGAGCATCTCGGTTCGAGTCCGAGTGGCGGCACGGCATCTTACAAATTCTCAAAAGAATTCAATAGTCCTATAATGAAATATAATTAATTTCTGATTTCCATTTCATAATTTGTAATTGAGGGATTTCTTTTTATATATATATTCATTTTTTATGATCTTTTCTACTTTAGAGCATATTTTAACTCATATTTCCTTTTCAACAGTTTCCGTTGTAATTACACTCCATTTGATAACTTTATTAGTCAATGAAATAGTAGGACTATATAATTCATTCGAAAAAGGAATGATAATTACTTTTTTCTGTATAACAGGATTATTAATTACTCGTTGGATTTATTGGAAGCATTTCCCATTAAGTGATCTATATGAATCATTAATCTTTCTCTCCTGGA